AAGAAGGAGCGGGTCAATCTTTAAAAATTTCATTGTAAATGTGAAATACTCATAAAAATACAAATGTGGGAGAGATCAAGAAGATGCAGGGCCGTTTATCTGATTGGCTAGTCAAGCATGAGCTAGTTCATAGATCTTTGGGCTTCGATTACCAAGGAATAGAGACTTTACAAATAAAAACCGAGGATTGGGACTCCATTGCTGTCATTTCGTATGTATATGGTTACAATTATTTACGCTCGCAGTGTGCCTATGATGTAGCACCAGGCGGATTTTTAGCTAGTGTGTATCATCTTACGAGAATACAGTATGGTATAGATAAACCGGAAGAGATATGCATAAAAGTATTTGCCCCAAGGAATAATCCTAGAATCCCATCTGTTTTCTGGATTTGGAGAAGTGCTGATTTTCAAGAACGGGAATCTTATGATATGTTGGGAATCTATTATGATAATCATCCACGTCTTAAACGTATCTTGATGCCTGAAAGTTGGATAGGCTGGCCCTTACGTAAGGACTACATTACCCCCAATTTCTATGAAATACAAGATGCTCATTGAATGATAAGAAACTTATGTTCATTTATAGTTAAAAAACACAATTCCAGATTTCATTCAAGTCAAGGAAGATTTTTATGTTCTGTTCTAGATGAACAGAGTAACTGGACTCTAATTCGTATTATGGGTGGGCTAAAAAAAAAAGGTTTCATTGATATTCCCCAATTTGGAAGATATCATATCCGTTCCGTATGAGCAAAAACAATAAGATGAATCAAAAGAGTTCTGTACCATGAACTTTGTACCGCGCACATCATTTAGAGGGACCCCGGAAAGTAACATAAGCAGGAGTGAAGAAATAGAAAAAAATATGAAAGAAAATACGAAATTCAGAAATGAAAGGGGATCGTATTTTATTTGTACTGTGTCTGAATCTATTCTTATCCTTCAATTCTTCTAGACTTTGAAGTTTTTTAGCCAACTTGTATATTTTCTTTTAGATATATATGAAGACTTAACATTCTTTTTTTTTTTTTTGAGTGAGAAAAAGCACAGTATGAACAAAACAAAAAAAAAAACAGAAACAAAAAAGAAAAGGGAGCATAATCTCATTTTCTTCTTTACCATACATGTATTTTTTACCCATCTCAAAAAAAGAAATGAGGTGGTCTATATCTATACATTTAGATGAAATGAATAAGTATGTATCATGCTGTAGACTATTAACGAATATGTATCTTGATCCGTCTCGATTCATTTGTATGAATATTTATCAGGTATATTATTCACGTGTCAGGAACCAGATTTGAACTGGTGACACGAGGATTTTCAGTCCTCTGCTCTACCAACTGAGCTATCCCGACCATTTCCCCCGCATCATCCGAGTAGAGTACTTGTATCTATTCTATGTCAATTAAAGGAACTAAAAAGTATTAAATTAATAAATCTTACCCAGTCTCCAAAATTTTTAGATCTTCAAAAAGAAGACTATCTTTGTAAGTGTAAAGATAATGATATGGACTGTGAATGATTCAATAATAGAAATTCCTTTTCCATATATGTTTATTTGTACGGGTACGGGTATCGTATCTATCCAAAAGACTTAGTATAAGATCCAAAAATTTCTGTTCGGATCTGTTTTTGAAAGAGTAGAGTGAATGAAAAAGATAGTGAAGTTTAAAGCGCTGATGAAAAAAAAAAAGAGAATAACTAGTTAGGAGGTAAAATGGTCTTTTTATTGGGGATAGAGGGACTTGAACCCTCACGATTTCTAAAGTCGACGGATTTTCCTCTTACTATAAATTTCATTGTTGTCGGTATTGACATGTAGAACGGGACTCTCTCTTTATTCTCGTCCGATTAATCAGTTTTTCAAAAGATCGACTCTGGAATGAATGATTTGATCACTGAATATTCAATTCTTCCTTCAACTTCGATTTCGATTGAAATGGATTCACAATAATTCTGAATTTTTTCATATTCATATATATACATATTCATATATATATATGGATTTGGTCGTGATTAATCGTTTGCTATGTTAGTATGTATACGTACAGGTATATAATATAGGTCAATCCCTTCTGTAATTTCGATAGAGGGATTCCAGCTACCAACGTAACGCAATCAACTCCATTCGTTAGAACAGCTTCCATTGAGTCTCTGCACCTATCCTTTTTTTGATTCTGGTTTTATAAGTTTTCTCAAAATAAAGATTTGGCTCAGGATTGCCCATTTTTAATTCCAGGGTTTCTCTGAATTTGGAAGTTACCACTTAGCAGGTTTCCATACCAAGGCTCAATCTAATCAAGTCCGTAGCGTCTACCAATTTCGCCATATCCCCCTTGAGATATCAGGATCTAGTTGTAATTCTATCCAACCCCTTTCATCTATCTTGGACCCGTTGAATTCATTATCTAATAAATTCTCATATCGAAAAAGTGTATTTTTTTTTTCGCTATCCTCCCTCTATCATTTCATCTTCATATAGATGAACTGTATTTGTAATGATTCTATCATTGATGTATCCGCAATTCAATATGGATAGATATATCTCACATATATATATGTCTCTCCCCCCCCCCTTTTTTTTACAGCGTGCTTTGGAATACTGGAACGGTCGATATTCATTCTTCTTTTTTTTTTTTCGTCCTATCTCCTACTTTTCCGAATAAAGCCGGAGGAATATCTCATTCTAATTTGGATTGTATCTTTATCCTTATCTTTTTTTTTTCTTATAGATCCGATCCGCTATACGCTATTATAATAGCTATAACTCTTCTAAGAAAATTTTTTTTTAATCATAATTTCAAATTAGAGAAAATTTAATAAAATTATTATTTTGATATTATCATTAAATCCTTAAAAAAGAAATCAATATTTCTATAATATTCTATAATAATCGAAATATTGATTTCGAAATATAGATATCTATTCTATTATATAGAAATTAGAAATTCAAAATAAATATAAATATGAATATTGCTGGATATCTCGTAATGATATAATGTATAATGATAGAATTAATGATAGAATTTAAATCAAATTCTAATTAGTCATATATTTCTATTATTAGAATAGAATTCTATTTCGTCATATAATATAGAATTTGATATTCTATAATTAGTTATATTAGTTATAACCTTAACTATATACAACATACAACTAGAAACTAGTTAGTTAATATTAGCTAAATTAATGGCTAAGATCCAGTAGTTTAGTGAATTCCTATACACTATTTCTGTTATGTGAGCCCGCTTAGCTCAGGGGTTAGAGCATCGCATTTGTAATGCGATGGTCATCGGTTCGACTCCGATAGCCGGCTTTTTCTCTATCAATTTTTTCGATGATGATGCCTCCTCTCCTTTATACAAATGTCGAGTTGCCGATCTATTATGTTTATGTCGTGATAACTTGCAACTATGAATCAAAAATTGATTGGAGCAATTAGGTCTCTACAGAACAGAACAAATCATAAAACGGAGCCTTAACTTAACTTCCCATATATACAAAACAAAAAATCCGGATATTGATATGATACAATTCATTCATTTTCATTTTATTCTACTTTGTTTTGTATTGTAGTACTTCAGTAGATTTAGCTTTGTTTATCCTTTAGTTTTAGTTCAGTCTTAATTTAGATTTTTTCTGTAAAATTTTATTCAGTAAAATAAAAAAAAAAGGAGTCTTTATTTTATGTCTCGTTACCGAGGACCTCGTTTCAAAAAAATACGCCGTCTGGGGGCTTTACCGGGACTAACTAGTAAAAGACCTAGACCCGGAAGTGATCTTAAAAACCAATTGCGCTCCGGGAAAAGATCTCAATATCGTATTCGTCTAGAAGAAAAACAGAAATTGCGTTTTCATTATGGTCTGACAGAGCGACAATTACTTAGATATGTGCATATCGCTGGAAAAGCCAAAGGGTCAACAGGTCAGGTTTTACTACAACTACTTGAGATGCGTTTGGATAACATACTTTTTCGATTGGGTATGGCTTCGACCATTCCTGGAGCAAGGCAATTAGTTAACCATAGACATATTTTAGTTAATGGTCGTATAGTGGATATACCGAGTTATCGTTGCAAACCCCGAGATATTATTACTATAAAGGATAAACAAAAATCAAAAGCTCTGATTCAAAATTATCTTGCTTCATACCCCCACGAGGAATTGCCAATTCATTTGACTATTGACTCGTTCCAATATAAAGGATTAGTAAATCAAATAATAGATAGTAAATGGATCGGTTTGAAAATAAATGAGTTGCTAGTCGTAGAATATTATTCCCGTCAGACTTGAACCTAACGAAAATAACAAAGAAAGGTATGGATAGTAGGATTTTCAATTCTTTTTCGTCCTTTCCGATATTTGTATTTTACGTACCGCAGTAATTAGGAATAGAAAATCTCTTCTCTATCAAATAAAGTCTTAGTCTTACTGTCGGAATAAGGATATCGATTGTTATTTGATTTGATACATTGTGGTCGGTAACGTTGGTGAATTAACAGAAACGGAAAGAGAGGGATTCGAACCCTCGGTAAACAAAAGTCTACATAGCAGTTCCAATGCTACGCCTTGAACCACTCGGCCATCTCTCCTACATAATCTTAGTATTGACCAGAAACCGAGTGAATAGCGAGTTATTCATAGTATTGGAGTACAATAGGACCAATCAATGGTTCCATAGGGATCAAAAATCCCTTTCCACAATTTCATATTTCTCAACAACTTCTCTCATCAGCTACTCCATAGATCTATTACAAATTCATGAATCATCCGTGGATTTTTCTATTTCAAAAATTATACACGTTATGCAAATAAAACGTATGGTTACTCTACTCTATTTTATCATGTAATGATTATTCCATCCCTTTTATCCTTTTTTTTCCTATATGGCTCATAACCAAATCAAAACTTCTCAAGTTATCATAATCTGCACGCAGTAAAATAGAAAGTCCTTGGTTATTCAACTTAGATGAAATAGTAATAGTTCCGTTCATT